TTTAATACCAATACCAAAACAGATCTTTGAAACAAAAAAGGGAAAAAAAGGTAACCAAATCAAAAGAAAGAGGGTCTTTCTTCATTATCCATATCGAGTTTTGGTAAGAGTCGAGCCGGTTCATCGAAATAGAAAAAAATATGAACATGAGAATCGTTGAAATATTTGTTTAATTGAAATTGAAAGGGTGTATTATTCATATATCATATACATATAATACATTTAATACATTATTCTACTTGAATCCAAACTAGAATCAGAATCTAATGGAATTAATTTTTAACTAACGATAGTTTTTTTAACATAGTAAATAACGTTTTGAAGAACAATCTATAAAAAAATTGATACAGTTTGATTGCCCAACTCAATTACTAGTACCTTTAGAGTCCATTTCTTCCCCATACTACAAGTGAAAGGGAAAATGTAAAGACTACCATTAAAGCAGCCCAAGCGATACTTACTATATCCATGTGAATTATGTCTCCTATTTTATTTCGAGTTTATTTCAGTATTGTTTACTAATTATACTATTATACTAATACTATTATACTAATATTATACTAATTCTAATTATAATAGTGTATAATAGTGTATAGTGTAATCAATAGAACAGAGTCAAAGGAGGGTTATGACTGACTCAACATTTTTATTAATATGAATTGAATAATTCACCAAATCAATTTCTAAAAAGTTCCTAGACAATATTGTTATCTGTTTCTGCTGATGAACAATTTGACGAATTATATCATCAGAACAGAATTTTGGGATTTCGGGTCTTTTGTTGACCAGGCGACACCCGGATTTGAACTGGGGAAAGGGGATTTGCAGTCCCGCGCCTTACCACTCGGCCATGCCGCCAAAATGATACAATACAAATTTGTATATTGAATCCCCCTTTCTCTATGACACAAAACAAAATGATCCAAGAAAATTTTACTTGATATAGAACTTAACTAATTGTTATTGATTCTTTTCAAACCCTTATCAATTCTCAATTATGAGAACAATTAGGAATATATGTAAACCTAAAAATTTTTATATAGTAATCGGATTCGGATATCTTATATAAAGATGAATATATGAATATGAAGAGGGGATTCTAAAAAAATTATCGTGCTTTCATTTTTCATTTTTCAGTGACGTTGAATAGAGAATCAAAATTTTGATAGAACGTTACTGGGGCTGAAAAAACCGTCCATAAAAATAAACACGGAGAGAGATATATATATCGACAACTATATCAGGACGTATTTAATAACTACTAAAACCCTTCTTCCTTACCTTCGTCGGTTATGTACTTCAATTATATTCTATGAATTTTTTATAATTATTACAAAGTGCCTAAGCTAAAAAACTAAGTCTATATTGTTTCTGATTATCTTTAAACAGATCGAATCCTGAATCCATTTTTATAAAAATGGAATCGCTTTTGTTTTTTTGATATTCTATACAAAACTTCATAAGTCTACGTGACACAGAATTCCGTTTCTAGGAATTTTGTATCAATTTTATTTGTATTTGTTGCAGGTTCCAATTTAATTTGAGTCCAAAATTCTCTTTATTTTATTCTTCTGTTCATACATATTTCATACATGCCCCCATTTCATAGAGAGGGGGTTGGTTGAGTAAAATTTCATGTGATTCTGTAAACAGAATAAAAATTCCAACGTTGCTAGATCGAGTCATATAAGACTCGATCTAGCAATGAGCTATAATGGAATGGGATTTTTTCAATAAATGGGAAATTAAAAATGCTCTGGGATGGAAATGAGGGAATGTATACAATACCGGGGTTGAATCAAATACAATTTGAAGGATTTTGTAGGTTCATTGATCAGGGCTTGATGGAAAAACTTTATAAGTTTCCAAAAATTGAAGATGCGGATCAAGAAATTGAATTTCAATTATTTGTGGAAACATATCAATTAGTAGAACCGTTGATAAAAGAGAGGGATGCTGTGTATGAATCACTCACATATTCTTCTGAATTATATGTATATTCAGGATTAATTTGGAAAACCAGTAGGGATATAAAAGAACAAACCATTTTTATTGGAAACATTCCTCTAATGAATTCTCTGGGAACTTCTATAGTAAATGGAATATACAGAATTGTGATCAATCAAATATTGCAAAGCCCGGGGATTTATTACCGGTCAGAGTTAGACCATAACGGGATTTCGGCCTATACCGCTACTATAATATCAGATTGGGGAGGAAGATCAGAATTAGAGATTGATAAAAAGGAAAGGATATGGGCTCGTGTGAGTAGGAAACAAAAGATATCTATTCTAGTTCTATCATCAGCTATGGGTTCGCATCTAAGACAAATTCTAGAAAATGTTTGCTACCCCGAAATTTTATTGTCTTTTTTAAATTTAAATGAAAAGGAGAAAAGAAGAATTGGGTCAAAAGAAAATGCCATTTTGGAGTTTTATCAACAATTTTTTTGTATAAGTGGGGATCCAGTCTTTTCTGAATCCTTATGTAAAGAATTACAACAGAAATTCTTTCAACAAAAGTGTGAATTAGGAAGTATTGGTCGACGAAATATGAATCAGAGACTGAAACTTGATATACCTCAAAACAATTTCTTTTTATTACCACGAGATATATTGGCAGCTGCGGATCATTTGATTGGGATGAAACTTGGAATGAGTACACTTGACAATATGAATCATCTGAAAAATAAACGTATTCGTTCTGTAGCGGATCTCTTACAAGATCAATTAGGATTGGCGCTGGTTCGTTTAGAAAATTTTGTTCAAGGGACTATATGTAGAGCAATTAAGCATAAATGGACACCGACCCCTCAAAATTTGGTAACTTCAACCCCATTAACAATCACTTATGAATCTTTTTTCGGCTTACACCCATTATCTCAAGTTTTGGATCGAACTAATCCATTGACACAAATAGTTCATGGGAGAAAATCGAGTCATTTGGGCCCTGGTGGGTTGACAGAACGAACTGCTAGTTTTCCAATACGAGATATTCATCCTAGTCACTATGGACGTATTTGCCCAATTGACACGTCTGAAGGAATAAATGTTGGTCTTATTGGATCGTTAGCAATTTATGCGAGGATTGGTCGTTGGGGATCTCTAGAAAGCCTATTTTATGTTTATGAAATTTCTGCAAAAAAAATGCGGATGGTTTATTTATCATCAAGTATGGATGAATACTATATGGTAGCGGCGGTAAATTCTTTGGTATTGAATCGAAGTATTCAGGAAGAACAGGTTGTTCCGGCTCGATACCGTCAAGAATTCCTAACTATTGCATGGGAACAGGTTCATCTTCGAAGTATTTTTCCTTTCCAATATTTTTCTATTGGAGCTTCTCTTATTCCTTTTATAGAGCATAATGATGCAAATCGGACTTTAATGAGTTCTAATATGCAACGACAAGCGGTTCCCCTTTCGAGGTCCGAGAGGTGCATTGTTGGAACTGGGTTGGAACGGCAAGCGGCTCTAGATTCGGGTGTTACTGTTATAGCGGAACGGGGGGGGAAGATCATTTATACCGATACTGACAAGATCCTTTTATCGGACAGTGTAGAGACTTTAAGCATTTCATTAGTTATGTATCAACGTTCCAACAAAAATACTTGTATGTTTCAAAAACCAAAAGTTTGGAAGGATAAATGCATTAAAAGGGGACATATTTTGGCTGACAGCACTGCAACGGTTGGTGGCGAACTTGCTTTGGGTAAAAACGTATTAGTAGCTTATATGTCATGGGATGGTTATAATTTTGAAGATGCAGTACTCATTAGCGAGCGTTTAGTATATGAAGATATTTATACGTCGTTTCACATACAGAAATATGAAATTAAAACTCATGTGACAAGACAAGGTCCCGAAAAGATCACTACTAAAATACCGCATTTAGAATCTCATTTACTTCGAAATTTAGACAAAAAAGGAATTGTGATGCTGGGATCTTGGGTAGAGGCGGGCGATATTTTAGTAGGTAAATTAACACCTCAGGTGGTGAAAGAATTGTTGTATGCCCCAGAAGATAAATTATTACGCATCATACTTGGCATTCAAGTTTCCACCTCAAAAGAAACTTGTCTAAAACTACCTACAGGTGGTAGAGGTCGAGTTATTGATGTGAGATGGGGCTGTAGAAAGAGAGGTTCTAATTATAATCCAGAAACAATTTGTGTATATATTTTACAGAAACGCGAAATAAAAGTCGGCGATAAAGTAGCCGGAAGGCATGGAAATAAAGGTATCATTTCCAAAATTTTACCGAGACAAGATATGCCTTATTTGCAAGATGGAAGACCTGTTGATATGGTCTTCAACCCGTTAGGGGTACCTTCACGAATGAATGTAGGACAGATATTTGAATGCTCACTCGGGTTAGCCGGAAGTCTGCTAGATAGACATTATCGCATAGGAGCTTTTGATGAGAGATATGAACAAGATGCTTCAAGAAAACTTGTGTTTTCTGAATTATATGAAGCCAGTAGGCAAAGGGTAAATCCATGGGTATTTGAACCCGAGTATCCGGGAAAAAGTAGAATACTTGATGGAAGAACAGGGGATTCTTTTGAACAACCTGTTATCATAGGAAATCCTTATATTTTAAAATTAATTCATCAAGTTGATGATAAAATACATGGACGTTCCAGCGGACATTACGCACTTGTTACACAACAACCCCTTAGAGGAAGGGCTAAGCGGGGGGGACAACGGGTAGGAGAAATGGAGGTTTGGGCTCTAGAAGGATTGGGGGTTGCTCATATTTTACAAGAGATGCTTACTTATAAATCGGATCATATTAGAGCTCGGCAGGAGGCACTTGGTACTACCATCATTGGAAGAACAATATCTAATCCTGAGGATGCTCCAGAATCTTTTCGATTACTCGTTCGAGAACTACGATCCTTAGCTCTGGAACTGAATCATTTCCTTGTATCTGAAAAGAACTTCCGGATTATTAGGAAGGAAGTTTAATCGGAATGCATTTTCATTTTTCTTCTATGATCGATCGTTATAAACATCAACTACTCCGAGTTGGCTCGGTTTCTCCTCAACAAATAAGTGCTTGGGCTAATAAAATCTTATCGAACGGAGAGAGAGTTGGAGAGGTGACAAAACCACATACTTTTCATTATAAAACTAATAAACCGGAAAAAGATGGATTATTTTGTGAAAGAATCTTTGGGCCTATAAAAAGCGGAATTTGTGCTTGTGGAAATTTTCGAATAATCGAAGATGAAAAAGAAAACCAAAAATTTTGTCAAAAATGTGGAGTCGAATTTGTGGATTCTAGAACACGACGATATCAAATGGGCTACATCAAACTGGCCTGCCCAGTAACTCATGTGTGGTATTTGAAACGTCGTCCTAGTTATATTGCGAATCTTTTAGATAAACCTATTAAAGAATTAGAGGGTTTAGTATACTGCGATGTGTGATTTGATCGAAATCTAGATTTTACAGATTCGAAATGAGAAACTGTCATCCCACTCAATCCACTTGGGATGCCCCAATTCTGACATGCTTTTTGGGGGGAAATAATATAAAGCTCATAATTTTGGAGTATTGAATACTCCAAAAAAGGGGATTGATCTATGGTTGATTCCGTAACAAATCCAAATAAATAGGAATCTACAGTTGTACTTCGTGAAAACAAAACTTCTTTATGTTTTTTTACTATTATAATTCAAAGAAAGGAAGTGGTTAATTCCACAAAAAAAATTATGTTTATTTTATGTTCGAGTAAGCAAATTTGTCATGGTTATAAGAGCCTATCTATCGCGTATAGGCTTGAAGGACATCGTAGCATAATCGTCGAAGTAAAATTAAAATATTGGGACCTAAAAGATCGAATAGAACGATATATAAACAAGTAAATCCTTTTTGAATTCGAAGACACTCCTTTAAATTAAAGCGGATTCATGATTCGAAGGGAAGTAGAATACTCAAGAATTTCACACTTTATTTATGTCGTACTTTTGAATAAAGAATTCAGAAAATATAAGTTCGAAACTCTAAACTAAGTAAAAAAAGTCAATGAAAAATTAATTAACGAAATGGTTTTCTCTTGAAACTTGAGTAAGAAGTAGATTTTTAAGGTTTTTTATAATTTGAAAGCGAGAATCACTTTCTATATTTGGTATAACTACTTGAGCCGGATGAGAGGAAACTTTCACGTCCGGTTTTGAGGGGGGGGAGATCCTATTAAGTATCCTATCCCAATTTTTCTTTTGCTAGGTCTATAATTAAAAAACCGACTTTCTTACGATTACGAGGTTCATTCGAATATGAAATTCAATCTTGGAAATATAGCATCCCCCTTTTTTTTACTACCCAAGGCTTCGATACATTTCGAAATCGCGAAATCTCTACTGGAGCAAGAGCTATCCGAGAACAATTAGCCGATCTGGATTTGCGAATTATTATAGATTATTCATTTGTTGAATGGAAAGAATTAGCGAAAGAGGGGTCCACAGGTAATGAATGGGAAGATCGAAAGGTTGGAAGAAGAAAGGATTTTTTGGTTAGACGCATGGAATTAGCTAAATATTTTATTCGAACGAATATCGAACCAGAATGGATGATTTTGTGTCTATTACCAGTTCTTCCCCCCGAACTAAGACCGATCATTCAAATAGATGGAGGTAAACTAATGAGTTCGGATATTAATGAACTATATAGAAGAGTTATCTATCGGAACAATACTCTTAATGACCTATTAATAACAAGTAGGTCTACTCCGGGGGAATTAGTAATGTGTCAGGAGAAATTGATACAAGAAGCCGTGGATACACTTCTTGATAATGGAATTCGTGGACAACCAATGAGGGATGGTCATAATAAAATTTATAAGTCGTTTTCCGGTGTAATTGAAGGAAAAGAGGGAAGATTTCGTGAGACTTTGCTTGGCAAACGAGTCGATTATTCAGGACGTTCCGTTATTATCGTAGGTCCGTCGCTTTCATTACATCAATGTGGATTACCTCGTGAAATAGCAATAGAGCTTTTCCAGATATTTGTAATTCGCGGTCTAATTAAACAACATCTTGCTTCGAACATAGGAGTTGCGAAGAGTAAAATTCGGGACAAAGAACCCATTGTATGGGAAATACTTCAGGAAGTTATGCAAGGGCATCCTGTATTGCTGAATAGAGCACCTACTCTTCATAGATTAGGCATACAGGCATTCCACCCCATTTTAGTGGAAGGACGCGCTATTTGTTTACACCCATTAGTTTGTAAGGGATTCAATGCAGATTTTGATGGAGATCAAATGGCTGTTCATGCGCCTTTATCTTTGGAGGCTCAAGCGGAGGCTCGTTTCCTTATGTTTTCTCATATGAATCTCTTGTCTCCAGCTATTGGAGATCCCATTTCTGTGCCAACTCAAGATATGCTTATTGGACTCTATTTATTAACGATCAGAAATAGCCGAACTATTTGTGCAAATCGGTATAACCCGTGGAATTTTAAAAACTATAATTCTCAAAATGAAAGAGTTGATAATAATCATGATACTAAATATACAAAAAAATACCCTTTTTCTAATTCTTATGATGCAATTGGAACCTCTCGGCAGAAAATAAGCAATTTAGATATAGATAGTCTTTTGTGGCTTCGATGGAGACTAGATCAACACTTTATTGCTTCAAGAGAAGCTCCTATCGAAGTTCATTATGAATCCTTGGGTACTTATCATGAAATTTATGAACACTATCTAAAAGTAAGAAGTGTAAAAAAAGAAATTCGTTGTATATACATTCGAACTACGATTGGTCATATTTCCCTTTATAGAGAAATCGAAGAGGCCATACAAGGATTTTCTCGGGCCTGCTCATAGGGTACCTAATCCTATGTTACTTAATCTAAGCAATTCTATAGATACCGATGAAAGTTCATGTCTCAATGGTTCAACTAGTATCATAGTTCTTCCCCTTCCATGTGAATCACGATCGATAAAAGGAAGTTTTTGAATCACCGACTTAAACCCATTGTTGAATCCTACTCAGCAGAATATAGAGGTACTTATGGCAGAAGGGGTCAATTTGGTCTTTCACAATAAAATAATAGATGGAACTGCCATGAAACGACTTATTAACGGATTACTGGATCACTTCGGAATGGCATATACATCACACATCTTGGATCAAGTAAAAACTCTGGGTTTTCAGCAAGCCACTGCTACATCTATTTCATTAGGAATTGATGATCTTTTAACAGTTCCCACAAAAGGATGGCTAATCCAAGATGCTGAAAAACAAAGTTTCATTTTGGAAAAACACTACCATGATGGGAGTATACACGCGGTAGAAAAATTACGTCAATCTATTGAGATATGGTCTATTACAAGTGAATATTTGCGACAAGAAATGAATCCCAATTTTAGGATGACTGATCCCCTTAATCCCGTCCATTTAATGTCTTTTTCGGGAGCTAGAGGAAATGCATCTCAGGTACATCAATTAGTCGGTATGAGAGGATTAATGTCGGATCCCCAAGGACAAATGATTGATTTACCCATTCAAAGCAATTTATGCGAAGGCCTTTCCTTAACAGAATATATTATTTCTTGCTACGGAGCTCGAAAAGGAGTTGTCGATACTGCTGTACGAACATCAGATGCTGGATATCTCACACGCAGACTTGTTGAAGTAGTTCAACACATTGTTGTACGTAGAACGGATTGCGGAACTATACAAAGTATTTCTGTGAGTCCTCGAAAAGGTATGCTGATGGAAAGAATTTTTAGCCAAACATTAATTGGTCGTGTATTAGCAGATGATATATATACGGGTTCTCGATGTATTGCCGCCCGTAATCACGATATTGGAATTGGACTTGCCAATCGATTAAGAACCTTTCGAGGACAACCAATATCTATTCGAGCCCCCTTTACGTGTAGAGGTACATCTTGGATCTGTCGATTATGTTATGGTCGGAGTCCTACTCATGGCGACCTCGTCGAATTAGGAGAAGCTGTAGGTATTATTGCGGGTCAATCTATTGGAGAGCCGGGTACTCAACTGACATTAAGAACTTTTCATACCGGTGGAGTATTCACAGGGGGGACTGCAGGACATGTACGGGCCCCCTCTAATGGAAAAATAAAATTCAATGAGTATTTGGTTCATCCCACACGTACACGTCACGGACACCCTGCTTTTCTATGTTATATAGATTTGTATGTAATTATTGAGAGTGCCGATTTTATACATAACGTGAAGGTTCCACCAAAAAGTTTTCTTTTAGTTCAAAATGATCAATATGTAAAATCGGAACAGGCGATTGCTGAGATTCATTCGGGAATATCCACTTTGAATTTAAAAGAGAGGGTTCGAAAACATATTTATTCTGACTTAGAGGGAGAAATGCATTGGAGTACCGATGTGTACCATGCACCTGAATTTACATATAGTAATGTTCATCTCTTACCAAAAACAAGTAATTTATGGATATTATCGGGAGTTCCGTGCCGATCCACCGTAGCCCCCCTTTTGCTACACAAGGATCAAGATCAAATGAAGGTTTATTCTCGTTCTGTCGAACGAAAATTTTTTTCTAACCTATCAGTGACTAATGATCAAGTGAGACACAAATTCTTTAGTTTTCATTTTTCTGGTAAAAAAGAAGAGAGCATTCCTGATTATTCAGAACTTAATCGAATCATCTCCACGGATCGTTATAATCTCCTATATACATTCATTCTCGCCCAAAATTCTGATCTATTGGCAAAGAGGCGTAAAAACAGATTTTGCATCCCATTTCAATCAATTCCAGAACGAGAAAAAGAACTAATGTCCCATTCGGGTATAGTGATTGAATTATCCATAAATGTTATTTTACGTAGAAAAATAATTATTGCATATTTCGATGATCCTAGATACAAACGAAATAATTCGGGAATTAATAAATATGAGACTATAAAGTCATATTCAATCGTTAAAAAAATTAGTAAAGGAAAAAACAAAAAAGAGAAACTATTTTTCATTCCAGAGGAAGTGCATATCTTACCTCGATCTTCTTCCATAATGGTACGAAACAGTAGTATCATTGGAATAGGTACACGAATCGCTTTAAATAGAAGAAGCAATGCATGTGGATTGGTACGAGTGGAGATAAAAAAAAAAAAAATTGAATTAACAATTTTTTCTGGAGATATCTATTTTACTGGAAAAACCAATACTGTAAAAACCGATAAGATATTCCGCCACAGTGACATCTTGATATCACCAAGACCTGGAAAAACAAATTTCAAGGAATTCAAAAAAAAACTGAAAAATTGGGTTTATGTCCAACGGATTACACTTACCAAGAAAAAGTATTTTGTTTTGGTTCGACCTGTAGTCATATCTGAAACAGCGGGGGGTATAAGTTTAACAACACTCTTCCCGCAAGATGTGTTACAGGAAGCGGATAATGTTCAACTTCAAGTTGTCAATTCTATCGTGGGTAAACCCACCATTTTGGGAGGATTTTATGGCATAAGTATTCAATTATTTCGGACGTGTTTAGTATTGAATTGGAACCAAGACAAAAAAGAATTTTCGATAGAACAGGCCTATACTTCCCTTGTTGAAGTAAGAGCAAGGGGTTTAATGCGCGATTTTCTAAGAATTGACTTAGTGAAATCTACGATTTCGTATACCGGAAAAAGAAATGATCCGCCAGGTTCAAGATTTATTTCTGATAATAGATCAGATCGCATCAATATCAATCCCTTTTATTACAAGACAAGAAAGATTCAAGACTCGCTTAGCCAAAATCAAGGAACTATTCGTACGTTTTCATTATTGAATAGAAATAATGAATATAAACCTTTGATAATTTTGTCATCATCTGATTGTTCTCGAACAGGTTTATTCAACGGTGTAAAATATCAAAATATAAAAAACAAATCCATTAAAAGTAATTCCAGAATTGATTCGTTGGGCCCTGTAGGAACAGCCCTTCTAATTGTGAATTTGGATTTTTTTTACTATTTCATAACTCATAATCAGATCTTGGTAACTAACTATTTGCAACTTGACAATTTAAAAAAGATTTTTGAAGTACTTAAATTTTATTTCATAGATGAAAATGGAATAATTTATAATAATAATATTGGTATATGCAGTAACAGAATTTGGAATCTATTCAATTTGAATTGGTATTTTCTCCACTATAATTATTGTGAGGAGACATCCACAATAATGAGTCTTGGACAGTTTATTTGTGACAATGTATGTATAACAAAAAATGTACCACACAAAAAATCCGGTCAAGTCTTAATTGTTCAAATTAGTTCTGTAGTAATAAGAGCAGCTCAGCCTTATTTAGCCACTCCCGGCGCAACTGTTCATGGCCATTATGGGGAAATTTTTTACGAAGGAGATACATTAGTTACATTTATATATGAAAAATCCAAATCTGGTGATATAACACAGGGTCTTCAAAAGGTGGAACAGGTCTTAGAAGTGCGTTCGGTTGATTCAATATCAATGAATCTGGAAAGGCGGTTTAGGGGTTGGAACGAACGTATACCAAGAATTCTTGGCATTCCTTGGGGTTTCTTGATTGGTGCTGAGCTAACTCGAGTACAAAGTCGTATTTCTTTGGTTCATAAGATCCAAGAAATTTATCGATCTCAGGGGGTTCAAATTCATAATAAACATATAGAGATGATTGTACATCAAATAACATCAAAAGTGTTGGTATCCGAAGATGGAATGTCTAATGTTTTTTTACCTGGAGAGTTGATTGGATTGTTACGAGCGAAGCGAACGGGGCGTGCTTTTGAAGAAGCCATTTGTTATCAAGTTATATTATTGGGAATAACGAGAACCGCTTTGAACACTCAAAGTTTTATATCCGAAGCGAGTTTTCAAGAAACCGCTCGAGTTTTAGCAAAAGCCTCTCTCCGGGGTCGTATCGATTGGTTGAAAGGGTTGAAAGAAAATGTTGTTCTGGGGAGTATGATACCCGCTGGTACTGGATTTAAAGGATTTGCGCACCGTTCAAGGCAAGATAACAACATTCCTTTAGAACCCTCAAAAACAAATCTATTCGGGGGGGAAATGGGAGATATTTTGTTCTACCACAGAAGATTTTTGGATTCTTCTATTTTAAACGATTCTCAGAAGATATATCAGAACAATTATTTTATAGGATTTAAGGATTCTTAAAATAAGAACATATTTTTCCTTCTAATTCTGCGAATTGTGCTAGTTCCAATAGAAACGAATTAACCAACAGTTAATTTTTGGTAGAAGATAAGGTTCCGTCGGAACAACTTTTTTCCAGTCCTTCGTCTCTTTTTTTTTTTTGAAAAACCAAAAAAAGAGGAAGTGTGAGGAGAAATGACAAGAAGGTATTGGAACATCAATTTGGAAGAGATGATGGAGTCAGGAGTTCATTTTGGTCATGGTACAAGAAAATGGAATCCTAGAATGGCACCTTATATCTCTGGAAAGCGCAACGGTATTCATATTCCAAATCTTACTATAACTGCTCGGTTTTTATCAAAAGCTTGTGATTTGGTTTTTGATGCAGCAAGTAGAGAAAAACAATTTTTAATTGTTGGTACAAAGAATAAAGTAGCTAATTCAGTAGCATGGGCTGCAATACGGGCTCAGTGTCATTATGTTAATAAAAAATGGCTCGGCGGGATGTTAACGAATTGGTACACTACAGAAATGAGACTTCATAGGTTCAGGAATTTGAGAGCGGAACAAAAGATGGGGAAACTCGAACACCTTCCAAAAAGGGATGCGGCTGTGTTGAAGAGACAATTATTTCATTTACAAACATATATGGGTGGAATTAAATATATGGAGGGGTTGCCTGATATTGTAATCATCGTTGATCAGCAAGAAGAATATACGGCTCTTCGCGAATGTATTACTTTGGGAATTCCAACGATTTGTTTTATCGATACAAATTGTGACCCGGATCTCGCGGATATTTCGATTCCGTCAAATGATGATACTACAGCTTCAATCCGATTAGTTCTTAACAAATTAGTATTCGCAATTTGTGAAGGTCGTTTTAGCTTTATACGAAATCCTTGAGTATATGAGTATACTAATAATAGATATATAAATAAATTAAATAAAAAATAAAAATAATTTAAAAATAATTAACTAAATATAAAATATAATAAAAAATAGTAATAATATAATAAAAAATAGTAATATTAATATATAGTAATATAAAGAACGTCAGAACCCCATAAGATTTATAGAATCAATTACTAGATCTTGAATCGCAAAAATAAAAAGAAATAAATATAAAATAAAAAATCCAGAATATATGATTCATATAGTCAAGTTAAGAAAGCGGCAGTTGAATCAAAATAATTCTTTTTAAGGTTTTATTTTTAGCAGAGGTCAATATGGATGTTCTATTATGTTCCACCAATATCCTAACCAATACCCTAACCAATACCCTAAATGGGTTATACAATATATCCGATGTGGAAGTAGGCCAACATTTCTATTGGCAAATAGTAGGTTTTCAAGTCCATGCTCAAGTACTTATAACTTCTTGGGTTGTCATTGCTATCTTATTAGGTTCAGCCACTTTAGCTGTTCGAAACCCACAAACCATTCCCACTGCCGATCAGAATTTTTTCGAATATATCCTTGAATTCATTCGAGACGTGAGTAAAACTCAGATTGGAGAAGGATATGGTCCTTGGGTTCCCTTTATTGGAACTATGTTTCTATTTATTTTTGTTTCGAATTGGTCGGGGGCTCTTTTACCTTGGAAAATAATACAGTTACCTCATGGAGAATTAGCTGCGCCCACGAATGATATAAATACTACTGTTGCTTTAGCTTTACTCACCTCATTGGCATATTTCTATGCAGGTCTTACAAAAAAAGGATTAGGTTATTTCAGTAAATACATTCAGCCAACTCTAATCCTTTTACCTATTAATATTTTAGAAGATTTCACAAAACCCTTATCACTTAGTTTTAGACTTTTTGGAAATATATTAGCTGATGAATTAGTAGTTGTTGTTCTTGTTTCTTTAGTACCTTTAGTGATTCCTATACCTGTTATGTTCCTTGGATTATTTACAAGCGGTATTCAAGCTCTTATTTTTGCAACTTTAGCTGCGGCTTATATAGGCGAATCACTAGAGGGCCATCATTAGAGATTTATAAAAAAAAAATAAATAAAAAAGAGATCAAAAAAAAAATTTCTTAAGACAATCAACTCTTGTGAATGTTTCAAAGAATTCGAATTCTTTGAAAATCCGATTAAATCTAAGATATAAATGGTGGGTTTATATTATGGAAAAAATGTATGTAATGTATATATGATAGTAAGTCTTGACTATATATTCAAACTATATATTCAATATTCATATATAAATTACCCTACTACTGAATACTTGAATACTAATACTGAAATTAATGTGAATTTTTATTTATACGGGCACTTCATTAGAAGTCTTTCCTTTTTGTCTGTAATTGTGAATTGAATGACTAAAAGGATTAAATTAAGAATAAGAAAAATATATAAGATTTAGAGTTAGAGAGTGGTTCGAAAGTCATATGAATTCACAAAAAAAGCACCGTGGATAGAAACGAAAAAAGAAATATCGAAGTAGTTCTGATGATGCAATACTATTTCTTATGTATTCAATTCGGAAGTTCTTAGTTACTTCAACTGGCTAGATGAATCTTCTTAGCGATGGAATAATGAAATTATAATTAATATTAATTTAATATAATTAATTGGTTCATTGTATGTATCATTAACTATTTTTTTTTGCGAGGAATTTTTCATGAATCCACTGATTTCTGCTGCTTCCGTTATTGCTGCCGGATTGGCTGTAGGGCTTTCTTCTATTGGACCCGGAGTGGGTCAAGGTACCGCTGCGGGCCAAGCTGTAGAGGGGATCGCAAGACAGCCCGAAGCGGAGGGGAAGATACGAGGTACTTTATTACTTAGTCTGGCTTTTATGGAAGCTTTAACAATTTATGGATTGGTTGTAGCATTAGCGCTTTTATTTGCG